CTAATTCAAAACTGAACGTGAAACTTTGGTTTCATTCGGCTCCTTTATGGAAGATGGATAAATTCCCAGATTCAGACATGAACCAAATAAAAAAAAATCCGACCCATAACGTCTATGTCAGCTTTTATGTTTGAATCTATTCAGATTTTAGGTCTGAATCTATTCAGAACAACTCGCTTTCTAGACGATCCCTATAGAAAAGAGGGGGGTTCTACTCTAACAATCTTTCTAGTTACTTCGTTCTCTACTTCTATATTGAAAGAATCCTTAGGAAAAGAATTTTATTCCCACCGAGCTAAAAAAAATTATCGATGTCTTTAGTAAACCAAAGACATTGTTTAATAGCCATTTTGCTTAAATTTCCCCTATAAAAATGGAAAATTGAAGATTTAGTTACGATTAGAAAGAAATACACTCTTTATTTTTATCCATGGATCCTTTACTCATACTCATTCAATTGGAAGTCTTGATCCAATAAAAAAATTATGTTTCGCAATTTAATAATCCAATTTTTCAATTTTAAAATTGATTCTTGGATCCAATTCACGAGAATTTATATTCTTCCTCGAATTTTTCATTGAGAGGTAAAGGATTCAATCCTTTTAAGAACTAAAGTTTTTGTTCGGAATGCATATTAATCAAACCGAAAGACCCTTTAACTATATAAAGGGTTAAAGAACGAATCACACTTTTACCACTAAACTATACCCGCTACAATCGAATTATTGTATATAAATTCACCTTTTGTCGACCCTAATAAAAAAACAAATAAAACAAAAGATCATAAAAGAATCCCGAAAACTAGAATGTTTCCGTAGCACACCTAGTGAGATTAGGAAAAGAGGAGAGGATTCGTTTAGTTTAAATAACAAGTGTTTCGGAGTTTTTGACTTATGCGTCTCGAACTTAAGCCCTAACACAAAAAAACAGGTATTGTGTTAAGAAATGGCAGTTCCCTTTTTTAAATTTAAACCGGAATAAAGAACTAACATTTAAACCGGAATAAAAGGACTAACTAAGAAAGAAATGACACTTTGAGTCGCTATCATTTGATTCTAGATCAAAATAATAGAAATTTGAAAAGTTCTTTAATCATTTTTAAAATCGCACTAACAAGCAAGTTTTTTTTACTTTCAAATTTAATAAATATTTTTTATTTAATTAAATTAATTTAATTAATAATTCGTTGGAACAAAAGGGCGGGCCCGGCTAAGTATTGACCAGGCCGGGCCGTGGAACTAAAAAGCCCTTTCGGACGAAATCAAAAAAGAATAGTATATACTATGACGGGCGTTTTCAAGCCTTATTTTTTATAATGTAACATAATACTTTTTCAATTGGGAGGAGAGATGGCTGAGTGGACTAAAGCGTCGGATTGCTAATCCGTTGTACGAGTTTTTCGTACCGAGGGTTCGAATCCCTCTCTTTCCGTTTTCGTTGATGACTTGGTATTTTCTTTCTAATTTCTCGCGAGCTCTTTTTTTTTTTTTTAGTTAAATTTAAAATTAATAGTTGTTTATTTTTATTTTATAAAGTTAAAGATGTGAAATAGATAAAATCTTACTAATAACAGTTTAAAATCAAGCAAAGAAAATAAAAAATTTATTCTTCACGTCCAGGATTACGTCCTGGATCATTAGACAGGAATCCGAATATAAAGAGAGAAACAAAGAATATCACTACCGTGTAAACAAATAGTTTGAGAGTAAGCATTACACAATCTCCAAGATTTTTTTAGGAAAAAAGAGAATAGATTCTCCACTTTTATACCACATACCCTATTTTATTTTGACACCAAGAAATGAAATGGGGTGATCCGAATTTGTATTTGTCGCGGTTGTACAAGAATGTACATATTTTAATTGATTAATTTATTTGATCTTATCAATTCGTAGAATTTTTTTCGAATAAATCATGAATTTGTCTGGGATTGTATTAAAAATATCATCGAAAACTTACAGCAGCTTGCCATACAAAGGCTAAGAGAAAAAAGAACAGGGGTATTACTGGCATAACATCTACAATTGGATTCAAAAAAGCGTAGGCTTCGGGCAATTTGGCGACGAAAAAGCTACTGGAATAAAGAGCAGAATTAAGGTAGATACAGATTAAACTAAATATATTAAGCATAACAAACATTTTGTTCTTGAGGATAGTTGTATTTATTTTGATTGAGTTTTTAATAAATGGAGTTTTTTATTATTATAAATATGTTATTTTTGATAGACGAAAAAAATAAATAAAAAGAAAATAAGATAGACCAAAAAACTTTCTTTGATTTGAACTCACCCAATCAAAAACCCTTCTATATCTCAAATCAAAAGAGAATAGAATAAATCATACTTTCGTACAATATCTTAATTGAATTATATGTAATGATCAATAAATTAAGTTTAATTCTATGTCTATATATATAGTCGACACGTATAGTCTCCATGTATAAAAATTCTAGTAATATATTTTATAAATAATAGATATTTAGACTGGAGTTGACTAATAACCCGTCCCAATATTAGTCTTTATTAGTGTCGAAGAGAAATAAATGGGGCGTGGCCAAGTGGTAAGGCAACGGGTTTTGGTCCCGCTATTCGGAGGTTCGAATCCTTCCGTCCCAGAGCATACCCCGCCTAGAATTATTATTAAATTAAATGATTATTATATATATATTATATAATTTTAATATATTATATATATTAATTCTAATTTCGAATATAATATTATTATAATTTCTTATATATATATAAGATATATCATAATAAAATATATATAAAATAGAAAATAGAAAAAAAGATTTACTTTTGCATCATATCTTTTTCACAAATTTAATTGAGTTCAAATAATACGCATATTAAAATTAAATAAGAAGTTGAATTCAATTTCTTTGTGATTCGTTAATATAGTACCGAGTATAAATATGAAAAAATAACAACCTTCAATCTCCCCTTACATCAGTGTTTTTTATCTATCTTTTTTTAATCACAGGAAGTTTAATCCAATACGGATTTTTTTTTACTGATGATAAAAAACGAAAGGTCCTTGCTGTAAAACTTTATGATATCCAAATTACAAATAATTATATCGGATAGGCGCTTTTTTAATCAATTAAATCTTTGTAATGAACGCTTATGAGTTCTTGGCACTTGAAGAAGTATAAAATTGTTGAATTTATCCATCCTATCACTATATACGTTACTTGAAGATACAGATATACGTTACTTGCGGGTACAGATTCAAAATAACTTGTTTATAGTTATAGTTTTTATAGTTATATTAGTTTTAGTTAAAAAATTCTATTTTAACTATTTTTAGAATAATAAAAAATAAAATTCTTTTTATTTTATAGAATTTCCAATATTAAGTTCTATTAATCTAAAAAAAAATGGGATTAAATTGATTTAATTCTTGCAGAGACTTCCTTATTTTCATATAGAAGAAAAAGGTATAGATTACTATGTAACGACCGAACCAATGATTATTCATGATTCCATAATTGAATCAATTACATATGGGTTCCAAACTGAAGGAATGTTATGGTAAAACTTCGTTTAAAACGATGTGGTAGAAAGCAACGTGCGACTTGAAGGACATGATCAGCTGTGGAGTCTTACATCCACCATTTTTTTTATTTATATATATAGGATATATAGGAATGAAAGTGCTCTTGCCTCGACATCATTATCATTTGTTCTGTTCCGCTAGAACCCTCTTTTTTTTTGGGGGGGGGGGTAGAATTGGAATGGAATTATAGTACAGGATGGAGCTCGAGTAGAAAGTATTTATTTTTGAGGGGCAAGAATCTAGGGTTAGTATCAATCAATAAATTGTAACAACTTCGTAAATATATTTTCGATACATAAACTGAAAAAATCCTATTCGAGAAAATTTCCAATTGAAAATAATTGTTTGTTGAAATTGGTAAAACTCTTTCGATCAAATAAAAAGGGAAAGTGTATTATGCAGGAATTAATCATTCGTAGGATTCTTTGACAGAAATAAATCACAAAAAATGGTATGTTGCTACCGTTTTGAAAGGATTTAAGGATCACCGAAGTAATGTCTAAACCCAATGATTCAAGGCAAAGATTCTGGAACAAGGAAATACCGTTTTCCATTGTCTTAACAACTAGATCAGAATGAAGAATAAAAAAAAAAATTATAAAGGAGAGAGACAATTAAAGGGTTAGAGACGGCTCAATAAATGAAATCTTTTAAGGGGTTCTCTTTTTGGTTATTTCAAAGTTAGCCAACTTGAGTTATGAGGGTGCAAATATGACTAATTTTCTTTTTGTTGGGTACGAATAAGAAAAAAAATACTTAAATCAATAGAAATCAATAGTCTAATTAATTTGGTGATTTTGTGGATATATTTGATATTGGATATAGACATAATTTCAAATTTTCTCGAGCCGTACGAGATGAAATTTTCATATACGGTTCTCGGGGGAGGGTATTGTTCATCTATCCCAATGAGCCATTTATCGAATCGTTGCAATTGATGTTCGATCCCGACGAGAGGGAAGAGATCTTCGGAAAGTGGGTTTTTATGATCCGATAAAGAATCAAATTTCTTTAAACGTTCCTGCTATTCTATATTTCCTTGAAAAAGGCGCTCAACCTACAGGAACTGTTCATGATATTTTTAAAAGGGCAGGGGTTTTTAAGGAACTTCGCCTTAATCAATAAACACAATTCAATTAATGAAATAGAAAAAAAGAAGGTGTGGATAACTTGTATATAGCTTTGTCTAACCTTTTCATTTCTTTGCCAGTTCCTTAGATTTAATATTGTTACTTTATAGAATAGTGTCCTTTATTTATAACGACAAAAAATGGATTTCTATTTTTTTGATATTAAAATTTTAAAATTATTATTGCTATAGCTATAATAATTGATCCCACAATTTCAAATCTAAATAAAACAGAAAGATCAAGTGAATAAATAACAAATGACGTATCGTATTAAGGAATGGCGTCTATAGACATAAAAATTTGACATTACCGTCAATAGGTTGATTTTGATTTTCGTTGGAACTCTATGAACAAAACAACAAAGGCTTAAACTCTTTATTTTAGTTATTTGTTATTTAATAAATTTCATTTTTTTTTTACTTATCTGCCGTCTTTCTTAATTCAATCTTTCATTTATATTATATATCTATTATAATATTTATCTATAGTGCCGATCCAACAAAAGTCCTTAGTTTTTTTTTTTTATTTCAATATTAAAAAATTGGATTCATTTTAATTAATTGAAATCGTAATTGTTAGTTCGATTTCGAATTTTTTTATCTTTTTTATGCTTTTGTCAATACTCATATTGACAACAGTGTATCAAATAAATATAATCCGATCGTGGATAAATGGATCTATTTCTCCCTGTTCCATAAATTTTATTTAATTCAAATAAAATAATGAGTTTGTGGATTTTCTGTCATACAAGAAAGTAAGTCTTTTTTTATTAGATTTTAATCAATAAAACTCAATTTAGACAAAACTCGATATGGACTAATTAATTCAATGGATAATCTAAGAAACAAGGGGTGTTTTATAAGTTTATAAATAGTTGAAAATCTTTAGCTTTATCCCTTTTTATTTTTTATCTGATAATTTTTTGTATTTTTGTCGTAATTTGCTCATTTTTATTATATTCAGAGTGAGTTAGAATTTTTTATGGTTTGATGGCGTTGTGCTAGTCAAGTTCGTTATTTATTATTATTAGGATTTTGATTGTATCTAGACATTTAAATTAGTTTATTTAAATATTTAAATTAGTTTATTGGGGTTGCTAACTCAACGGTAGAGTACTCGGCTTTTAAGTGCGGCTAGCATTTTTTACACATTTGTATGAAGCAACAGATTCGTCAATACCATTGGTAGAGTTTGTAAGACCGCGACTGATCCTGAAAGGAATGAATGGAAAAAGCAGCATGTCGTAGCAATGGACAATTCTGAGAATATTTCATTCTTACTGAATAGGTCCCAAATCAGATTTCAATTGTTTTAATTCGTGATATATAACAATAAAAAAAAGGTTTTTTGGGGGGGAGTGGTCGAGTGAATAAATGGGTAGAGCCTTACTATAAGGTTCCAATTATAGGGAAATAAAAAGTAACGAGCTTCTGTTCTTAATTTTTGAACGATTACCCCATCTAATTAGACGTTAAAAATATATTAGTGCTTAATGTGGTAAAGGCTTTTCCGATTAGCGGATTAGAAATTTCTTATGAGTCCTAACTATTAGCTATTACCCTTTATGGGGTAGAGATAAATGTGTAGAAGAAGGCAGTATATTGATAAAGAATTTTTTTTTTTCAAAATCAAAAGAGCGATTGGATTGATAAAATAAAGGACTTCTAAGTATCTTGTTATCCTATAATTGATAAATCTATTATATCAAAAGGGCGAGGCTAGAGAGTCCGTTAATTAATTTGACCGAGGTATCCGTTTTTTTCTTACTATAAATACCTTGTTTTGACTATATCGTACTATGTATCATTTGATAACCCCCAAAATTTCCTATTTCTTTTCTGGTTCAAATCAAATTTTAAATGGAAGAATTGCAGGGATATTTAGAATTAGATAGATCTTGGCAACACGACTTCCTATACCCACTTATCTTTCGGGAGTATATTTATGCGCTTGCTCATGATCGGGGTTTAAATGGATCCATTTTATTGGATAATGTAGGTTATGATAAGAAATCTAGTTTACTAATTATAAAACGTTTAATCAGTCGAATGTATCAACAGAATAATTTTATTATTTCCGTTAATGATTCGAATCAAAAAAAAAAATTGGGGTACAAAAAAAATTTGTATTCAAAAATAATATCGGAAGCATTTGCAGTCATTGTGGAAATTCCGTTTTCCCTACGATTAATATCTTCCTTAGAGGAGACAGAAGTCGTAAAATTTTATAATTTACGATCAATTCATTCAATATTTCCTTTTTTCGAGGACAAATTCCCACATTTAAATTATGCATCAGATGTACTAATACCCTATCCCATTCATTTGGAAATATTGGTTCAAACCCTTCGTTACTGCGTGAAAGATCCCTCTTCTTTGCATTTATTACGGCTCTTTCTTCACAAGTATTCTAATTGGAATAGTCTTATTACTCCAAAAGACTCCTTTTTTGCAAAAAGTAATCCAAGATTACTCTTGCTCCTACATAATTCTTATGTATATGAATACGAATCCGTTTTACTTTTTCTACGTAACCAATCGAATCATTTACGATTAACCTCTTCTGGGATCTTTTTTGAGCGAATCCGTTTTTATGAAAAAATAAAATATCCTGTCGAAGTTAACGATTTTCCGGCCACCTTATGGTTCTGCAAGGATACTTTTATGGAGTATGTTAGATATCAAGGAAAATCAATTCTGGTATCAAAAAATACTCCTCTTCTGATGAATAAGTGGAAATATTATCTTGTTAATTTTTGGCAATGTCATTTTTATATATGGTCTCAATCAGGAATAATCCATATAAACCAATT